GGTGGAATTCCACAAAGGGAAAGTGTACCTAAAAAAAAAGTATTTTTTGTAATTGGCACATATTTTGTTAAACCACCCATAAGAACCATGTTCTGACTTTTATCTGGAGAATATCCAACAATGGGTTCCATTGAATGAATAATTGATCCGGATCCTAAAAACAATAATGCTTTCGAATAGGCATGAGTGATCAAATGGAATAAAGCAGCTCGATAAGAGCCTATCCCTGGGGCTAACATAATATAACCCAATTGAGACATTGTAGAATAGGCTAAACTTCTCTTAATATCTCTTTGAGCAAGAGCTAAAGTAGCTCCTAATAGTACCGTTATTACACCTATCAAAGAAATGAGATTCATTATGTAAGGTATGACTGTGAAAAGCGGAAGAAATCGAGCGACAAGAAAAATGCCTGCTGCTACCATAGTAGCAGCATGGATAAGAGCCGAAATAGGAGTAGGCCCCTCCATGGCATCAGGTAACCATACATGAAGGGGAAATTGTGCGGATTTAGCAACTGCACCGACGAATAATAGGGAGGCACACAGAGTAGCAAATAAAGAGTTGACCCCATTATTACGGATCAGGTTATTGAAGATTTCGAACAAATCTCGAAATTCGAAACTCCCTGTTATCCAATAAAAACCTAAGATTCCTAATAATAACCCAAAATCCCCTACACGATTAGTTACAAACGCCTTTTGACAAGCATTTGCGGCAGCCGGTCGTGTGAACCAAAAACCTATTAATAAATACGAACACATTCCCACTAGTTCCCAAAAAATATGAATTTGTATCAAATTGGAACTAGTAACTAATCCCAACATGGAAGTATTGAAAAAACTCATATAAGCAAAAAATCTCAAATATCCTTGATCATGAGACATATAATTGTCACTATAAATAAGAACCATGATTCCAACCGTAGTGATTAGTATTGACATAATAGAAGTAAGTGGATCGATCAAGTAGCCGAACTCTAAGGAAAAATCAGTATTGATGGTCCAAGACCATAGATGTTGATAGATAGAACTTCCATTTATCTGTTGAATAGACAGATCGGACGAAAAAACCATAACTATACTTAGCAATGAAACACTAGGAAAAGTCCACATACGACGCAAATTTTTTGTTGCGGTCGGAACAAGCAGAAGTCCCAACCCTATTGACATAGTAACTGGAAGTAGAGCGAAAGGTATGATCCATGCATATTGATATGTATGTTCCATAAGAAAATCAAACTTTCTTTTTTTTTTATTCTTATTAATTGTTTCCCATTCACCAGCCATTATTTCTTCCGGAAGGAGCAATAATCAAATAAATAAAAAAAAAAATCAAATGAAGAAGTTACAATTCTTCAAATAACCAAGTTACTAGTTAAAAGCTACTACCTAGTTATTAACGAAGATATTTATTAAGATAAAAAATATGAAATTTTCAATTATTCTACTATATACATACGATATGGCGATTTCTATCCATATTTATATCAATTATAGTAAGGAAAAGAATGATACCAAAAATTCAAGTACTTTATTCTGATATGTATATTCTGATATGTATCGTAGGATCTGCCAATAACTCGATCCAATAAACCTAGTTTTTATTTAGTTTCTTCGGAGTCATTAACTAATTCTGGAATTGATTGGCTTCTAGTCCAATAAAACAAACTTATGTTTATGTGTTTATGAAAAATCCTAGAATACTTGTCACTTCGCATAGAACTAAAATGATAAATTACTCAAATTCCCTTTATTTTATCAAGTAATATATTGTTTAACGGATTAACTACTTTGATTTAATTTCAATTTTAATTATGTGGACTCTATCTCCGAGCTTGATCAATTAATAGAAAAAGGTTACATTCATTATTGGTTTCCTAAATTAGGAAAGGGTTCTTAGGCTTTTCGATTTATTAAATATAACATTTATAATATATATATATTATCTAAATAGACTGAGATATGAATTGGAACCTTTTTAATTCTTATCAATGGCATCCAATTCAACGGTAGTAGATCCCGCCCGTAGACATAGATTGAATAAAGATACGAAGCCCCCAATCAGTACAAATTTTTCTTTCTTCGAACATTGGATGTAATGGAAATGTGAAAAAAAAAATTCCCTTGAAAATCACATCGTTTTTTCTTTTTTCTTCTATTTCATTTCTTTTTTTATCCTTAATGATACCATATGCGATGCTCATCTATCTGTATCCATACTTTTCCATGTTATGAAGTAAGCATAAGTATCGGCTATGGAATAAAGATAGATAATGAATAGTTAATAGAAAGAACAATCTATTTTGAATTGAACAATAAATGTCTTTCACGTCCAACTATAAAAATGAGTGACCCTTTTATTTTGAAATGGCGGTTCCAAAGAAACGTACTTCTCTGTCAAAAAAGCGTATTCGTAGAAATATTTGGAAAGGAAGGGGATATCAGGCCGCGGCAAAAGCTTTATCTTTAGCTAAATCTATTTCTACCGGGCATTCAAAAAGTTTTTTTGTGCGACAAACAAGTAATAAAGCCTTGGAATGATCTGAATCTGAATCAGCATGACTCGATGAATTGGATGATTAAATTTATAAGATGAAGAATTCACATTAACTAATGTTTTGAACTCATCAATATGAGATAGAACTAGCTGTTGTGGTATGTAGAATAAAAATTCTTCTGTATACTAGGTTCTAAAAATGATTTCTTTTTTTGTTTGAAAAAAAAAAAAGAAAGAAGTAGTTAGACACAAAATACAAGGTTTCACCTTTCATTGATTGGTTTTTATAATTCGCGAGATGGGGATTGTAACTTTCCCCATCGATTCATTTTTCACAATAACAAAACTCTTACTTTTTTTTCTTAGGAAGGGGTTGGGTTGGCTTATTGGATTATGTATCTCCAATAGTTATACATCATTAATATTTTTGGAAAATCTGAAACAAGCAAGTATGAACGAGGTTAGAGCCCCCTTTTTTGTTCCAAAGTAAGGCGTGGATAAGATTCATAGTCAAAGTCAATGGATTATTGAAACTAATTGATTAAAATATACATTTTAAAACTTTGATTTGTAGCTCTCTGAATCACTACATATCCACAAGGACTCCCTCTTATTTCGAACAGAAAAAAAAAAAAAAAATAATAATAAAACTGCCAGGATCCCATTTAGATCGATATTTATGTACTAAAGAATGAGTCAATCTTACGTAATCCAACCCCAATGGATCCTATCCCATGTTTGAGCTGGAGGATCGATCAATCGATATATCCAGATCTAATATCTAAATTATTTTATCTATTAATATTAGATTTCAAATCTATATATAAAGAGATCTTATCAGTTTAATTTTTATTTTCTAAGTTTTCTAAGTTAAAGTACATAAAGTACATACAGTAGAATTCCAATAAAGATTGAAACTCTTTTGTTATACGATATGCCCGGTCCAATACCTAATGGGTTTGGTAAATCCTCACACAAATTATGTTATGTATACAATGAAGATCCCAATCATTAATACATCTTTGATACCAAACTATCCAAATTTTTATAGAAATCCTTTGGATGTAGTGATGAAGTTGTGATATATAAAAAATATTGTTTTATTTTGTTCATTGAAAAATGAATCTTTTTCGTTTCGGATCTATCAAACCAGATAAATGAGAAATGAATCGTAAAAAAATGAGAAAAAAAAATGCTTAGTTCTATACCCGGACTCAGGGCATAACCGTCTAGTTCCAACTATTCCAGAAGAACTTATAATACGGAAAAGCCCGCTGTTTAATTTAAAATGACCTCCTGCCACGATACTAAGGATTATTGAGCGTTTAAATATTTATTTGAACGGGTCTTTATTCATCGATTCTAACATTTCCTAAAATAGATTGCATTAAATCCCTCAATCTCGACGATTGAACATCATATGGACTATGATTATTTCGATGAAGCCGCCATGGTGAAATTGGTAGACACGCTGCTCTTAGGAAGCAGTGCTAGAGCATCTCGGTTCGAGTCCGAGTGGCGGCATCCTCTAAAAAAGGCACAATAGATCCTATAATGAATTCAATTCCGGATTTCCATTCCGTAATTGGGGATACCCCCCCTAAAAAAAAATTATGATATTTGCCACTTTAGAACATATATTAACTCACATCTCTTTTTCTATCATTTCAATTGTTATTACGATTCATTTGATGACCTTATTAGTCCATCAAACCGTAGTACTATTTCATTTGTCAGAAAAAGCCATGATGGTTACCTTTTTCTGTATAACAGGATTATTAGTTACTCGTTGGATTTATTCGAGACATTTGCCATTAAGCGATTTATATGAATCTTTAATGTTTCTTTCGTGGAGTTTCTCCATTATTCATATGTTTCCTAAAAGGCGGAACCAGAAAAGTTATTTAAGCGCAATAACCGCGCCAAGTGCTATTTTTACCCAAGGCTTTGCCACTTCGGGCCTTTCAACCGAAATGCATCAATCTGCAATATTAGTACCTGCTTTACAATCCCAGTGGTTAATGATGCACGTAAGTATGATGTTATTGAGTTATGCAGCTCTTTTATGTGGATCGTTATTATCCGTAGCTCTTTTAGTCATTACATTTCGAAAAAACCTAGATATTCCTCGCAAAAGCAATCATTTATTAATTGGGTCATTTTCCTTTGTGAATGAAAAAAGAAGTGTTTTACAAAACACTTCTTTTCTTTCATTTATAAATTATCACAGGTATCAATTAACTCAACAATTAGATCAGTATAGTTATCGCGTCATTAGTCTAGGGTTTACTTTTTTAACCATAGGTATTCTTTCGGGAGCAGTATGGGCTAATGAGGCGTGGGGGTCTTATTGGAATTGGGACCCCAAGGAAACTTGGGCATTTATTACTTGGACCATATTCGCGATTTATTTACATAGTAGAACAAATCAGAGCTTTCAGGGTGTGGATTCGGCAATTGTGGCTTCTATAGGATTTCTTATAATTTGGATATGCTATTTTGGGGTCAATCTATTAGGAATAGGACTACATAGTTATGGTTCATTCACATTAACAACTAATTGAAGAAAGGGCCTGAAGAATACATAGGAACATCGTCCCGTATATTATATAAAGAGGGTTTGTGCAAGTTTTTTCGAACCATTTGAATCACTACTTGATTCAAATGGTTCGAAAAAACTTTAGATGTATCTGATTATAATTCACTTCATTTTTTTTTTTCTTTCATTGCATTATACAGTGAACGCTTTTAAAAATCACACAGTTCTTTTACATTAATGTAATGTCTTATTAATGTAATGTCTTATTGATGAAAACTATTTATGAAAATAAATAGATAGAATAGCTTCTATCCTGTCAATTGATAGCGAGAGAACGAAATCAGGATAAATACCAATACCTATTACAGGTAGAAGGATACAGACCGAAACAAATAGTTCTCGTGGTCCAGAATCAAAAAAATAAGAGTTTGGAACGTTGAATAGCTTGTAGCCATAGAACATCCGACGTGACATAGATAATGAATAAATAGGAGTTAATATCATTCCAATTGCCATTACGAAAGTAATTAGTATTTTTGGCATTAAAAGATATTTCGGGCTAGTAATTATTCCAAAAAATACTACTGATTCCGCAACAAAACCACTCATTCCTGGCAATGCAAGAGAAGCCATCGAGAAGCTACCGAACATGGTAAATATTTTTGGCATTGGGATAGCTATTCCTCCCATTTCGTCGAGATAAACAAGACGTATTCTATCGTAGCTCGTTCCTGCCAAGAAAAAAAGTGCAGCACCAATAAATCCATGAGAGATTATTTGTAAAATGGCTCCATTGATTCCCGTATCGGTTATGGAACCAATTCCTATAAGTGTGAAACCCATATGAGATACGGAGGAATAGGCTATTCTCTTTTTTAAATTGCGTTGACCGAAAGAAGTTGAAGCTGCATAGATTATTTGAATCGCTCCTACTATCATCAACCAGGGAGAAAATATAGAATGAGCATGGGGTAATAATTCCATATTGATCCGAACCAATCCATACGCTCCCATTTTTAATAAGATTCCCGCTAGAAGCATACATGTACTGTAATGTGCTTCTCCATGGGTATCTGGTAACCATGTATGTAGGGGTATAATCGGCGATTTGACAGCATAAGCAATAAGGAAGCCAAAATAGAATATTATTTCCAATCCCAAAGGATACGATTGATTAGCTAATGTTTCAAAATTTAATGTTGGCTCATTGGAGCCATATAAACCCATACCCGGAACTCCCATTAAGAGAAAAATAGAACCCCCCGCTGTGTACAAAATAAACTTTGTAGCTGAGTACAGACGTTTTTTCCCTCCCCATATGGATACAAGTAGGTAAACAGGAATTAATTCTAATTCCCACATGAGGAAAAAAAGTAAAAGGTCTCGAGAGGAAAATGATCCTATTTGACCACTATACATTGCTAACATCAGGAAATGGAACAATCGCGAATCTCTAGTAACTGGCCGAGCCGCTAAAGTAGCTAAAGTAGTGATGAATCCCGTCAGTAAAATGGGTCCTATGGAAAGTCCATCGATTCCCGGTCTCCAGTGAAAATCAAAAGTATTTATCCATTTATAAGCCTCCTCTAATTGGATTAATGGATCGTCCAATTGGAAATGATAACAGAACGCATAGGTCGTTAGAAGGAGTTCTAATAAGCATATACAAATAGTATACCACCGAACCACCTTATTTTTATTCCCTCCACGAGGGAGAAAGAAAATTGACGAACCCGCGGATATCGGCAAAACAACAATTATTGTTAACCAAGGAAAATAACTCGTGGTAAAGACAAGATAGACTTTGACCAGAAAAACCCGCGCTCGGAATAATTTCTCGAGTACGGGTTTTTGTCGGTAAAGAGGAATCAACTGGATTCAAGTGGATTTTTCTAGAACGTATCAATAAGCTAGACCCATGCTGCGAGTTGTCTCATGCCATAAGTAAACCCGAACACTCAAGAAATCTGTTGGACAAGCGGATTCACATCTCTTACAACCTACACAGTCCTCTGTTCTTGGAGCAGAAGCAATTTGTTTAGCTTTACATCCGTCCCAAGGTATCATTTCCAATACATCTGTGGGGCAGGCTCGTACACATTGAGTACACCCTATACATGTATCATAAATCTTTACTGAATGCGACATTGGATCTATAAATTTTTTGAACTTTATGAATTTTCGATCTGGCTTCATTAGTAATTGAATTATATATATTATGTTGTAGACGCCAGACGAATCAGTGGTTTACCAGAATTTTTTTGATAATCAATCTATTTCTGGATCTGTTCATGAGCAAGGGCCAAGATACTTTGATTTCTTACGTTTCAACAAGCATGGTCATACGAATCATACACGCTAGTTCTAAATTAGTGAATATATTGTAGATAAGTGAATATATTGTAGATATCTGTCTTTATTTATATCATTAATACTATTTATTCAACAAATTCGATTGATTGATACGAGTTGATTTTCTGTTACGATGGATCGATGAAACAATAGCCAGCCCAATAGCTGCTTCAGCGGCTGCAATAGCTATAACAAAAATCGAGAAAATATCTCCTTTTAATTGACGACTATCAAACAAATCAGAAAATGTTACGAGATTTATATTAACCGCATTCAGTATAAGTTCAAGACACATAAGTGCTCTAACCATGTTTCGACTTGTGATCAATCCATAAATACCGATAGAAAATAAATAGGCACTCAAAATAAGTACATGTTCGGTCATCATTGACCAACCCCTCATCAATCTTGATTCATTTCAATATGAATAACAATTTCACCGATTTGATTAGAATATAAATTAAGTACGAAACAAAGTAAGGTATTAGTAATGGATCGAACTAAACCCCTTTCAATTTCATATATGAACAATAGAATATGAAAATGGAACTGAAGGAAAATGGATGTGATAATGTAGAACAAAACAAGACTTTATTTATTTGATTTTGGATCTAAGTATTTATTACTTAATTACTTTACTGCCGGGCCATAGCAATTGCACCTATCAAAGCAACTAAAAGAATTATAGAAATGAGTTCAAATGGAAGGTAAAAATCTGTTGATAAATGAATCCCAATTTGTTGAACGTTACTTGTTAGGTCCTGCTCTATAATCTGATTTGATCTTGTAGTCCAAACAATCCCGTACCACGACGTATCCGAGATAGTAGTAATTAGTGAAAAAAGAATACTTGTACAAACCAGTGAAGTGACCCCATCCCCAACGGTCCAAAGATAGAAATCTTTGTAATATTCTGAACCATTCATGAACATCACAGCAAATAGGATTAAAACATTTACAGCTCCTACGTAAATAAGGAGCTGTGCAGCAGCTACAAAATAGGAGTTAGATGGAATATGGAATAAGGATATACAAACAAGAACCAATCCCAATGAAAAAGCAGAATAAATTGGGTTGGTAAGTAAGACCACCCCCAGACCTCCTAATATAAGACCTGATCCCAGAAATACTAAAAGAATATCATGTATTGGTCCAGGTAAATCCATTATGTGTAAAAAAAGAGATAAATAAATCGAAATATTTCATAAACTTACTAACCGATCCAAGAAAGAAGAGGTTACCTTATTTTTTTCTTGTATATGATACGTTCCTAATTGAATCCTAAAGGGGTGTAGATTTATATAGATGTAGTTATTGGATCAATCTCGCTACTGTATCTGAAAGAGTAGTTCGAAATTGTATATTTTTAAATCATCACAGATCTATGAATCCATTCTAAATCAAAACCAAGCCTTGATTCTCACCAATCAATAGTTATTTACTGACCTAGCAAAATGAAAGAAGCCTCACTCCTTTACTTTAGATCAAAACGGAATCTTAGTAATTGGTAATCGTTTTTGAATCAAGAGGTTTACCCCTGATTATTTTGATTGGAGTCGAATTCGTAATTGTTCGAATTGTGTAATCTCCAATTACTGACATTGGTAACCGGCCCAAAGCAATTTGATTATAATTCAATTCGTGACGATCATAAGTAGAAAGTTCGTATTCTTCAGTCATTGATAAACAGTTTGTTGGACAATACTCGACACAATTACCACAAAATATACAGATTCCAAAATCAATACTATAATTAAGCAATCGTTTCTTTCTAATATCCGTTTCCAATCTCCAATGAACAACGGGTAGATCTATGGGGCATACCCGAACACATACTTCACAAGCAATGCATTTATCAAATTCAAAATGGATTCGACCACGAAAACGCTCCGATGTGATCGATTTTTCATAAGGATATTGAATAGTCACAGGTAAACGATTCACGTGAGATAAGGTAATCATGAAACTTTGACCAATATACCTTGCAGCTCGTATTGTCTGTTGACCATAATTCATGAACCCCGTCACCATAGGGAACATATCGTGGATATCCATGAATAGTTTGATGTTTCTTTCTCTTGCTCTAGATAGGTTATGAATCTAGAGTATCATATTTTGTTATAGCGAAACGAGTTGGGAAGAAGTTGTTAATAATAGATTACCTAGAGAAATAGGTAAAAGAAATTTCCACCCAAGGTTTAATAGCTGGTCCATTCTCATCCTAGGTAAAGTCCATCTTGTTGTGATAGGAATGAACAGGAACAAATAAGCTTTAGCTAATGTAATAAGGATACCAACTGTCATTCCAAAGACTCCACCTGTTTTATTTATTCCAAAAGGTTCAGAAATGAATATGTACGGAATAGAGAAATTCCACCCGCCCAAGTAAAGAACTGTTACAAATAATGAAGAAACTAGTAGATTTAGGTAAGAAGCAACGTAAAATAAACCAGATTTAATACCTGAATATTCGGTTTGATAACCTGCTACTAATTCCTCTTCTGCTTCTGGTAAATCAAAAGGTAATCTTTCACATTCCGCTAGGGAAGAAATTAGAAAAACTATAAACCCTATAGGTTGACGCCACAGATTCCACCCCCAAAACCCATATTTTGACTGTGCCTCAACTATATCAACTGTACTTGAACTGTTAGATAATCATAGTCGATGATAACATCACTATTCCCATCGCTATTCCAGAACCGCACATGAGACCTCAGCTTCATACGGCTCCTCGATGGCCACAAATAAATCTAAGGACTGGTTCATTATTACCTCGGCATGTTTGTAGTGTAGATTAGAGTAACGATGTATCGAAGAGTCCCGAATTAGACCAATGGAATTCCGTCCGCCATAATAAAAAAAAAAGCGCTTCCGAATTGATCTCATCCTTTATTTTCTAATTAGACTTAGAATTCTTTTAGTTCAGTAATAACTTAATCCTTCAATAAAATACTCGTTGTTTCAATAGATATTTCGACCCATACTTTTCGTACGAAAAATAATTAGACACTAATTCATGAGTTATAGTTGATAAATCATTACATTATAAGAATTCTATCCGTATGAATATGGATAGGATTGAGGAAAGAAAGAATAAACAAAGATCTCTTATTATTCAGTTTTCCTATTGCATTCTATTTCTTTCGTTCCTGTTCTTCTTTCTCACTCAGAAGGGGGGTTTCCAAAAAATCAAATCAAAGGATTACTTCGTTCTCGACAGTCATTTATTTAATCAGTGGATAGAAGCATACTCTGGATCGGAATCGTGAGGAAGTACTGCTTGATCATTTCTACGAACTTAAAGCCCTCATTATGATTCCTTTTATGTTATGCAGAAATATCCCTTTGGATACCTTACATTATCTTCATCACTAATCCTTTGTGTACCTTCGTGTTCCTAACCGTCCACTCATTTTTGATTGATCCCCGATATGGTAATACATACAGCATACAACAACATACAATACAATAAATAGTGGAAACTCCATACAGTTGATCTTTTGCACCCGCTTCAAGTCATGATGACTAATCAACCAATCTTGGGGTAAACAGTTTCGACCGCTTATGTTTACTTCCACTTTACTCTCGTACATAGGGAATGAGAATCCATCTTCTTACTGCAAATTCATAAGCTGTTTTGTTTCACTCATATAACTATCTGGTTTAACTCATCGACCCGAATGATGAATAAAAAGAGAAAGGTATCTATTCAACACATCCAACCCCTTTCCTGGAAATAAAGGAAAGGGGTAAAGGTTCATGTTCCAACGAATCACACGTAGAGATATTGATAACACACACGGAGTTAATGGTATTTCATAACTAATAGATTGAGCAGCAGCTCGTAGACCACCTGAAAAGGAATATTTATTATTCGATCCATATCCTGACATAAGAAGTCCAATAGGAGCAATACTGGAAATAGCGATCCATAAAAAAACGCCTATACTGAGATCGGCTAGAACAAGGCGATAGCCAAAAGGAATTACTAAATAGCTTAGTAGAATTGATATGACCGCTATAGATGGCCCCATACTGAATAAACGAACATCTCCTCTAGATGGGAGAAGATCCTCTTTCAAAAGTAGTTTGGTCCCATCTGCTAGAGCTTGAAGAATTCCCAAGGGGCCGGCATATTCAGGCCCGATACGTTGTTGTATCCCTGCAGATATTTCTCTTTCTAACCACACAATCACGAGTACGCCTATTGTGATTCCCGATACAGGAGTAAAAATAGGGACAAGCAGCCATAAGAGGTCATAGGCCTCTTTTAAGGATTCCGATCTGGAAAAAGAATTGATAGCTTGTACTTCTGTCGTATCAATTATCATTTCAACGATCAACTTCTCCCATAATGATATCTATACTACCTAGTATCGTCATGATATCAGCCAATTTCATCCTTTTAACTAGCTGAGGAAGAATTTGCAAATTGATGAAACCAGGTGGACGAATTTTCCATCTCCAGGGAAAAACACTATTATCCCCTATCAGAAAAATTCCCAATTCTCCCTTTGGGGCTTCTACTCTCACATAAAGTTCTTGTTTCGACAACTCAAAAGTGGGAGAAGGCTTTTTACTAATGAATCGATATTCAAAACCATTCCATTCGGAATCACTTGCTCTATCAAAGCGTCGAACTTCTAAGTTCTCATAGGGCCCCCCCGGAATTCCTTCTAGAGCCTGTTGAATAATTTTTATGGATTCCGTCATTTCATTGATTCGTACTAAATAACGAGCTAATGAGTCTCCTTCTTTTTGCCACTGGACTTCCCAATCGAATTCATCGTAACACTCATAATGATCAACTTTACGAAGATCCCATTGGATTCCGGAAGCTCGTAGCATTGGTCCCGATAAACCCCAATTTATTGCTTCCTCCCCACCAATAATGCCCACCCCTTCAACTCGTTCCAAAAAAATGGGATTTTGCGTAATAAGCTTTTGATATTCAACAATTCCTGTTAAAGAATAATCGCAGAAATCCAAACATTTATCTATCCAGCCATGAGGTAGATCAGCAGCGACTCCCCCGATACGGAAATAATTATGCATCATTCGCATACCTGTGGCAGCTTCGAATAGGTCATATAGCAATTCCCTTTCTCTGAAAATATAGAAGAAGGGAGTCTGTGAACCGATATCTGCCATAAAAGGTCCAAGCCATAATAAATGAGAAGCTATACGACTCAGCTCCAGCATAATTACTCTGATATAGCTGGCTCTTTTGGGTACTTGAATATTTCCTAATTGTTCTGGTGCATTTACCGTTATTGCCTCTGTGAACATAGTAGCTAAATAATCCCAACGTGTTACATAAGGAAGATATTGTATAATTGTTCGGTTTTCCGCAATTTTTTCCATCCCTCTGTGTAAATAACCCAATACGGGTTCGCAGTCAATAACATCTTCACCATCTAGAGTAACGATAAGTCGAAGAACACCATGCATTGATGGGTGGTGAGGACCCATATTAACTATCATGAGGTCTTTTCTTGTAGCCGGTACATTCATATGTTTTCTTCTCCGATCCATTATTCTATGAATTGCCGAAAACGAAATAAATGAGGTTCATCAAAATTCAAGATCTAATAAACCAAAGAATTCAAATAATCTTCAAATTAACGAGTTTTTGGTTCCCGAATATCTAATTGATCGATTAATTTTTTATAACGCACTCTATTTTTCTTTGACAAATAAGCCAGCAGTCGTTGACGTTTTCCCAGAATTTTCCGCAAACCTATCTGAGATAAATAATCTTTTCTGTGCAATTCAAAATGTGAAGTAAGTTTTTGTATCTTATTGGTGAAACTGATTACTTGAAATTCAACAGACCCTTTGTTTTTTTCTTCTTTCGGAATAACTGAGATGAATGAATTTTTGACCATAACCATAAAAATAAAATTTCTCTCTCTTTTTTTTTTTTTCACAGATATGGATTTTACCAATCAGGAATAATAATAATGCCAGTTATTTTGATCTGATACACCCAATAATCTGGATTTATTCATATATTACTTTATTCTATCAAATCAAATCAAAATTAAATTCAAATGAATTGTAAGTACAATTTGTAATTTGATTCGATAGAAGGAAGGACAATTTCTGTACCCACAAAAGAAAATTATTTTGACCTAAGAAGATTCTGCCGAATCATTTCTAGATTCAATCCAATTGAGACGTTATTGAATTGGTATCATGTATTAGAATGTAACACAGCGTGTGTGTACATTCATATACCAGACCCGACACCTGATATATAGGAAATGTACCAACCATCAACTAATTCCGAATCGTGGATACATATGTATCCTTGACATACTGAAACGGCTGCCATTATTGGTATCAAACCAGTAGCGATTCATACAAGCTAAATCCTCTAATCGATAATTGGGCCAAAGAAACAATTTGAATTGAATGAATTTATTTATATCTGTATCAATATGCTTGTCCTCATCCAAAAATTGCCCCCAGTTCCTTACATTGTTGTCATTGAAAAATACCGGATTTCTATCCATAACATTCCTATTTCCGGAATTGAAACAAATTAGAATTCTCAATTCTCTACGACGCCTAGGGGATAGAATATTTTCAGGAACAAGCAAATCATAATGATTTTCGTCTCTATTCACAAGCATCTTTTTATGTTGTACAATGGATCCATTGAAATAATTCTCATCAAAATATCCTTTTTCTCGATATCTTCCATTAGTTTGGCATTTATTATTATGGACCGATGAGATACCTATGGTTTGATACATAATAAATTGTCTATCCCATTTTATAGACAGACGTACTGGTTCGAGAATCAATATTCCCTTTTTTATCAATTCTGGAAGAGTTAGATTCGTCTGAATTAACATTACATCCAGGTGCATTTCTCCTCCTTGAATAGAGGATATAGCAATTTCCTTTGCATTTATTAGTCTAAGCAGGAAACAATATACCTTAACATTATTGAAAATTTTGTGATTCAAAGGATCATCCCATCTCAATTGAAAAAGCAAATATTTTTTCAGGAATAACTCTAGTTTTGCTTTCTTGTTACTCTCAGGTTGTCCTTTCTTTTCACGTTTTTGAATGTCTGATTCCGTGTAATCCTTTTCAAAATCTTTTTGTCGTTTTCGTGCGTCTGAGCCAATATTTCCGTGGCCGAGCTGTTCTTTTTCTTCTTGATTTCGATTCTTTAATTCAAGATATTCTTTTTGATTAGATGATATACGAAGATCCTTTTTTTGATTTCCATTAATGGTTTCATTTCCATTAAAAATGAAAAGAAGTAATTTGATTGGTATAATCCACGGTTTGATCTTATATGCATCATAAAGTGGCAAAAATTCTGAGAAGAACCAAGATTTCGTATTTAATATGGGACGATATAGCATTTCTTTATTCATTCCCATCAAAAAAAAGTTTTTTTTTTGATTGGGTGGGTTGATTTCTTGATGAATCGTGAGATAGAAAAGATCTTTCTTATCAATCATTTGATAATAATCAGTCTCGGTCTTAGTCATTTTATTAATGTTGGTCCCGGTATCCGTATCGGTCCAGGACTCAATGTCGATATTCTTTCTAAGAAATAAATCGAAAATTTTCCACTCCAAATACTTTCTATCCGTACTTTTACCCGTATCAATAATATACTCTTCTCCTAGATAATCACTAATAGATATATCCCCCAGTACATAAAATGGTTCAATTTTAGGTGTGTTGTAATTATATGGAATCTCTCGGTCCTCGTTTACTTGTAATGAGGATGGATAAATATATGAGTCTTTCCTATCCCCATAATTAATATATTTATATGAAAAAAGATCATATCTGTAGTTTTTTTTTAATTTTGCTTTTTTGCTCGTCAATGAATTCACTTCATAATCATTTTTTTTCTCGTAATGAATGAATTGGGCTTTTTCGTATGAATTATTTTTTGAGTCTTTATTTTGAATCGTACGACGCCGATTGACCCTAGTTCGCCATTTTTGCGGTACTAATTTAGACCACCTAGCCTGAGATAAATTGTATTGATAATGACCCCTTAACCAGTTTTTCCATTCATTCATTCCAGAATTCGGAAGTTTTTTATGCCTTGATTTGGAATCTAATATTCTTCGTGTTCCAAAAAAATTCCTGATTCTATCCTTAAGAATAAGATATGCTTCGCGATATTGAAGTAGAGATCTCAAATGATACTTCTTATTAATAGCTTGGATTTGTGATAATTTGTAAAATACAGATGCTTGTGAAAAGGAATATAGGTCACCAGAAATCTTTGATTTATTATTACTAATATTAGAAAGAGACTTTTTTATAGTTGAAATAAAGTTAATTTTTTTTTTATTTGTTTCATCAATCCCTTCTTTATTTTTTTCATCATTGTGAATGTATTTATCGATAATCTTTTTTGTTGATTCAAGGAAAAGTTGTACATTGACTCTAGAAACATTAACAGTACATAGAAAGATATGTATGTATATTCTTTCGTTGAAAAATGTCAAAAAATAGTGCCATTTGCGTATGAATATGAATCTGTTACTTCTTCTTTTTGATATCTGCCAAATATGTTTCTGCGATTCCGATCTTTTATCACCACAACTTGTATCGTTAGGACTAATATTTATATCCGGAGTTAGAAATATTTTTCTTTTGTCTTTTGCACCCCTTTCTATTTGATTTCTGATTAGGGTTGTTCTATCGGACAGATCTTTCTTTTTTTTTTCTGTCAGTGAATAATTTGCCCAATCCATGGATCTAATTCGAATGGTTGATTCAGGAACAATTTTATTACTGCTTATGATTATGGAATCTTTTCCATTTTCATTCGGTTCATATACTTTCTTCAATACAAATAAGAAAATTGGATTTACGTTTGCAAACCCTTTTATTATTCTTTTTAAAAATAGAACCGTTTTGATAATCCATCTTGTTTTTTCTTTTGAGACCTTTATAAACTGTTTTGTTTTTTCTTTGAAAACTCTTAGAACTAGAAAACATTTTTTTTTCACTTTTCTCTTTTTTTTTTCGAATTCATTATAAATAGGTTCAAAAAAGGAAGGTTGTTGTCGGGCAGAACCAAAAGGTAGTTCGGTTTCCCTTCCCCAGATTGTTAAAAAACAAAAATTTTCTGTTTTCCCTTTCTTTTGGATTGGATCTCTATGACGGGATCGTAGTTTGGATTTGCGCCAGGGTTTCAGACAGAAAGGAAATAGGATTTTTATCTGAATACCATCTGTTAACCAGTTTTTCGGAAATTCTGTTTCTGATAATTGAACACCGTTATAGGTGCATTTAACATGCATTTCTCTATTCCACTCCTTCAAATCCTCGTACCACTCGGGGAATTGAAATAAGAACATACGGCCGAGGTTTTTAGCTACTATCAATGAAGGCAATATGATGTATTTTCTAAGAATCGATTGGGTTACTAACATAGTACCTCTTATTGCTTGAGCAAATATAATAGTATCCCAAGTTTCTGCTATTGCTATCCTTTCATTCTCGTTTTTTTTATCTGCAATTTTTTTTGCCTTTTCTTTTGCCTCTTCCTCCTCAGAATCCGAAGTTTTGAATTTCGGTCCTGTATCTATCCAATTTCTAAAAATTAGATTCATTGTTCGGGAGATATCAAAAAAAAAAAAAAAAGTTTTGTCTATTCTGTCCAAAAAAAGCAGGGAATGCACATTCGCTTGAAACATTTCCCAAGTAACTATTTTACGTCTTTGAGCGCGCATGGATCCTTTTACTATATCCCGACGAAAATCTGATTGTTGCGAGTAACGTACCAAAGCCAACTCTTCTGCTTGATCACTATTAGTACTGGTACTAGTATCAGTATTGGTATTCTGATCCGGATCCGCCTTATCAGTATAAATGACCACACGTTTGGCTTTTCTTGAACGAATCCCATGATTTTCTGTTGATTCTTCCTCATTTTCCTCATCCCGCTCTTCAAAAGAATTGATCAATTTGTATGATCGTCGAGGAATCTTTTTACCGATTTCTTCTATTCCAATAGATTTATTTTGAATTGTTTGATTATTTGGATCAGTTGTAATTACATCGAATAGAAATTTCAAACATTTTGTTTTATTTTCTGAATCAAATTCCCTT